ATGAACAAATATCTTACACGTTGGCTATTTTCTACTAATCATAAGGATATAGGTACTTTATATTTACTATTTGGTGCTTTTTCTGGGATGGCGGGGACAGCTTCAAGTATGTTAATACGGCTAGAACTGTCAGCTCCAGGTAGTATGTTAGGAGATGATCATCTATATAATGTGATTGTAACAGCACATGCTTTATTAATGATTTTCTTCCTGGTAATGCCAGTAATGATTGGGGGATTCGGAAATTGGTTTGTGCCAATTATGATTGGTGCGCCTGATATGGCCTTTCCTAGATTAAACAATATCAGTTTCTGGTTATTACCACCTGCTCTAATACTATTGGCTGGTTCTATGTTTGTGGAGCAGGGGGTAGGTACAGGCTGGACCATTTATCCCCCCCTAGCAAGCATTCAAGCCCATTCAGGGGGAGCAGTGGATATGGCTATATTTAGTTTACATCTAGCTGGTGTATCTTCCATTTTAAGTTCTATCAACTTTATAACTACTATAATTAACATGAGGGTTCCTGGTATGAGTATGCATAGATTACCTCTATTTGTATGGGCTCAATTAATTACTACAATATTGTTATTATTATCTTTACCAGTGTTAGCTGGTGGAATTACAATGTTGTTAACAGATAGAAATTTTAATACAACATTCTTTGACCCTGCGGGAGGAGGAGATCCTATTTTATTCCAGCACTTCTTTTGGTTTTTTGGACATCCTGAAGTCTATGTATTAATTCTACCAGGATTTGGTATAATATCTCAAATTATACCCACATTTTCTGCTAAACAACATATTTTTGGTTATTTAGGTATGGTCTATGCTATGATTTCTATTGGAATATTAGGATTTATTGTTTGGGCCCACCATATGTTTACCGTTGGTATGGATGTCGATACTCGTGCCTACTTTACTGCCGCCACTATGATTATTGCTGTTCCTACTGGGATTAAGATATTTAGTTGGTTAGCTACCATATATGGGGGAAGCCTACGGCTTGATACACCTATGTTGTGGGCTATAGGGTTTGTGTTCCTATTTACTGTGGGTGGTTTAACGGGAGTTATATTAGCTAATAGTTCATTAGATATAGCATTACACGATACTTATTATGTAGTAGCTCACTTCCACTATGTGTTATCTATGGGGGCTATATTTGCCATATTTGCGGGATACTACTATTGGTTCGGTAAAATTACAGGTTATAGTTATAATGATTTATACGGTAAGATCCATTTTTGGATTATGTTTATCGGAGTTAATTTAACTTTCTTCCCCCAACATTTCTTGGGCTTAGCCGGATTACCTAGAAGATACTCGGATTTCCCTGATGCTTACCAAGATTGGAACTTAGTTAGTTCTTGCGGAGCTGTAATAGCCCTAGTAGGAATTATATGGTTCGTATACCTATCTTATGAGGCACTAGCAGCCGAAAGACCATTTAAGGGTTGGTCAACTTCGCCTGGCTCGTTAGAATGGTCTTTACCTTCTCCGCCTGCTTTTCATACTTATAATGAATTACCGTTTGTTTATCAGCGTAAATTGAGTCATGGGGATGATTTAAATATTATTTCCACACTACTCCTTTGACCTTGGGGAGTCTATAAGGCAATGTGTTCTTCTAATACATGCAAGGCCCTAAATAAGGGCCCTACTGGTGAGGATAAAACGGAGATTATCTCGGTTGACGTATTAGAATAGGTGGGATAGTGGCCCACCTGGTCGAAGATGCGTAGTACAGCCACACTTTCACTGAAACAAGGGGAAGACATTTTGGCAGCAGTAGAGAATCTTGTGCAATGGGTAAACGCTTGACACAGGGTTTCACATTTAGGTCTGTCTAACTAAGTGCCAGCAGACGCGGTTAAACTTAGAGGCCCAGTTTTTATTTCGCATTAGGCGTTAAAGTATGTAGTGAGGCGTGAGAATAAAGTAAGGCAAACCTCTTGGTAGCGGTAAAATGTTTGAAGCAAGAGTGGAGGTCCGAAGGTGGAGACTCCTTACTTCGTTCATGGTTTATCTTCATGAAATACGAAAGCTTGGATAGCAAACAGGATTAGATACCCTGGTAGTCCTCGCCTTAAACTTATACAATAGCTTTATTAGTAAATAACCTTATTGTATGCCTGAATACTATGATCGCAAGATTGAAACTCAAAAGGCTTGGCTGTTCACTGCTTGAATCAGAGGAGCGTGTAATTTAATACGATGATCCGCGTGTCACCTTACCTTTCCTTGAAAGCGGACTACCTTTTGTGGGTAGTAGCCGCTCAGGCATTGCATGGCCGTCGTCAGGATAACAATAAATGTTATCCTTAACCCTATTATGGATTAAGTCAGGTGTCATGGTCTTTATGGAAAGGGATATTATGCGCTACATTCTCCTATACAATATACACAGTAAATTAGGAGGCGGAGATTCTCTGAAACGGGAATCTTAAGTAGGATTTGATAGTAATCGGGAAGTAGAGCGTTCCGGTGAATTATAACCCAGTGTTAGCACAAATCGCCCGTCGCCCCCTTCAAGTTGAGGATACGAGACGCCCCGCAGCGGGGTTATCCCCCCTTTTTGAGAATGGGTAAGTCGTAACATAGTAAGGGTAAGGGAACTTGTTCTTGGGCCAAGTTCTGCGCGTTCAATACGTACTTGGCCGCCCTCCGTAACTAGGATGATGAGTACTATTATTTCAATTATCTTTAAAACGCTTGCAATAATAATACCTCTATTAGTGGCTATAGCTTATTTAACTTTAGCAGAAAGAAAGGTATTAGGGTATATGCAAGCACGAAAAGGACCTAATGTAGTTGGTGTTTATGGAATATTACAGCCTTTCGCTGACGCATTAAAATTATTTACTAAAGAGATGGCTATTCCCAACCATGCTAATTTGTCGGTTTATATTGTAGCCCCGATTCTAGCGCTTACTTTAGCTTTTTTAGCTTGGGGGGTTATTCCTTTTAGCCCCGGTGTTGTACTAGCTGATATTAATATTGGTATCTTATATATCTTTGCTATCAGTTCTATGGGGGTGTATGCTATTTTAATGTCTGGTTGGGGAAGTAATTCTAAATATGCATTCTTGGGGGCTATCAGAGCAGCAGCTCAAATGATTAGCTATGAAGTGTGTATAGGGCTTATTCTAATATCAGTAATATTATGTGCAGGTTCTCTTAATATCACTCAGATTGTTTTAGCTCAAGCCGAAATTTGGTATATAATACCTTTATTTCCAGCTGCTTTAATGTTTTTTGCTTCGGCATTAGCTGAAACTAATCGGGCTCCTTTTGATCTTACCGAGGGAGAATCGGAATTAGTATCTGGATATAATGTAGAATATTCTAGTATGTCGTTTGCTCTATTCTTTTTAGCTGAATACGGCCATATTATTCTAATGAGCTGTTTGATAAGTTTATTGTTTTTAGGTGGTTGGGCACCTTTTACGGGAATTCTAGGAATGGGTTGCTTAGCCCTTAAAACTGCCGTAGTAGTGTTCGCATTTGTGTGGGTGCGAGCTTCTTTCCCTAGAATGAGATATGACCAACTTATGTATCTTTTATGGAAGTCTTACTTACCTTTTAGTCTTGGTTTAATCGTTTTAGTTTCTGGGCTGTTGATAGGTTTAGATGCAGTGCCTTGCTAGCATTTAGGGATATCTCCCCATATTGGGGGTTAATGTACACAAGCTTCCTGAGCGCATGCATATGGAATCACCAAACAAAATGTTACGAATAAGAACTCAACACCCAATAATCTCTATTGTGAATGGGGTACTGGTTGATCTACCAGCCCCCTCTAATATTAGTTATTACTGGAATTTTGGTTCTTTGTTAGGACTATGTTTAGCTATTCAATTGATTACCGGAATATTTTTAGCTATGCATTATTGCCCTGACGTTAGTTTAGCTTTTGACTCAATTTCCCATATTTTAAGAGACGTTAATTATGGTTTTATGTTAAAGTATATTCATGCTAATGGAGCTGCATTATTTTTTCTCTGTGTATATATACACATAGGCAGAGGACTCTATTATGGGAGCTACATGAAAATGGACGTTTGGAATATAGGGGTTATAATTTACTTAGTGATGATGTTAACAGCTTTTTTAGGGTATGTATTACCTTGGGGGCAAATGTCCTTTTGGGCAGCCACAGTTATTACTAACTTTTGTTCTGCTATACCCTATGTAGGAACAGACATTGTCCAGTGGATTTGGGGAGGATTTAGTGTATCTAACGCGACTCTTAATCGTTTTTACTCTTTACATTATCTTTTTCCTTTTCTTATAGTTGGATTAGGCGTATTACATATTATTAGTTTACACACAGCTGGGTCAAATAATCCCCTAGGAATTGACTCTAATATAGACAAAGTTACCTTTCATGTTTATTATACTTATAAGGACTTGTTTGGCATAATGGCACTTAGCACTATTTTAGTTATACTTTGTTATTTTACGCCTAATGTATTAGGTGATCCTGAAAATTTCATTCAAGCTAATCCTTTAGTAACTCCTGTTCATATACAACCAGAGTGGTACTTCTTATTCGCATACGCTATACTACGCTCTATACCCAACAAGCTTGGGGGGGTTTTGGCCATGGTATTTAGTATCTTGGTGTTATTTTTATTGCCCTTTATTCATACTAGTAAATTAAGAGCTTTAACATTTAGGCCTTTAGGTAAAATAGTATTTTGGTTTTTAGTAGCTGATTTTATACTATTAACCTGGTTAGGGGCTAAACCAGTAGAAGAACCTTATGTTATGATTGGTCAATTTGCTTCCTTATTCTACTTTTGCTACTTCTTAGTATTGGTACCCCTGTTAGGCTGGGTAGAAACCAAATTGCTCCGTATGAAATAGTATAAGAAGTAGTATAGGTCATTGTTGACCAAAGTGCAATATGAATAGTCTATTTATAATATTCTCCTTAGGAATAGTTGGAGCTAGTCTTATGGTTATATCTACGCCGAATCCTATTTATTCAGTATTCTGGTTAGTTATTGCCTTTGTTAATGCTGCTGTTATGTTTATATCGTTGGGATTAGACTATATAGGCTTAATATTTATAGTTGTCTATGTAGGGGCTATCGCTATTTTATTCCTGTTCGTAATTATGCTAATTCAACAGCCTAATAAGGTAGATTCTCAAGATCACTCGCATTTTTTACCTGTGGGGTTATCTGTTATATTCTTATTTTATAGTTTACTAACCAATAGCCCTAAATATATCAGCAACCCTGTTACAGGATCTAGAACTAACATTGGGGCAATTGGAAGTCATCTTTATACAACTTATTATGAATTAGTGTTAATTGCTAGTTTGGTGCTACTAGTCGCTATGATAGGGGCTATATTATTAGCTAAGCAGCCAAATTCACCTTTTTTATATAATTCCCATGGTGAATCATTACGTAGTAGGCAAGATCTCTTCCTACAAATCAGCAGAGAGCACCTTTAGGTGCCTTCTGACCAAGTGCTAACGCACGTCTCCGCTTAGGAATATGGAGTTCAAAGGAATACTAATACTACTTATCGTTAGCGGGACATTATCAATTCTAATTTTAGGGGCATCTTATCTATTAGGATATAAACAACCCGATATGGAAAAAGTGTCAGTATATGAATGTGGGTTTGATCCTTTTGATAACCCGGGCAATCCCTTTTCCGTTAGATTCTTCTTAATTGGTATCTTGTTTTTAATATTTGATCTTGAAATATCTTTTTTATTTCCCTGGGCTGTCACATATATGGGCTTACCTTTATTTGGATATTGGGTTGTTATGTTATTTTTATTTATCTTAACTTTAGGGTTAATTTATGAGTGGATAGAGGGGGGCTTAGAGTGGGAAACTAGCCTCTAATTGGTATAGCGCATGTCTTATTTAATATTATCAATTGTCATCTTATTAATCGGAATCTTAGGTATTATTCTTAATAGAAGCAATTTAATTATTATGCTAATGTGTGTAGAGCTAGTTTTACTGGCCTCTACTATTTTGCTTCTATTTGAGTCTCGTGTGCTCTATACGCTTTTTGGTCAAATTTTTGCGATTGTGATTCTAACTGTCGCAGCTGCCGAATCTGCTATCGGTTTAGCCATTATGGTTAACTATTACCGTTTACGTGGCACAATTGCTGTTAGAGCCTTAAATTTATTAAGAGGTTAACTCCTAATTAAAAATGAGCCAGATACCTATGCAATATTTTAACTTAGCAAAGGAGAATTATTCTAAGTATGGATTATCAGTAATCCAGCTTGTCCAAATTGGTAAGTTCTATGAACTTTGGCATGAGCCTAATACTCCTAGTAGGCAACAAGCATACTCTCAAGCCGAGTTATTAGTTGAGTCATCCATGCGAAGTGGGCCTTTGGAGGTAACGCCTCCCATTGAACAAGTTGCCTCGTTACTTGATATGAGAATAATATCGCCCGGTAAAAGATCCCTGCTTCAAATGGGGTTTCCAATTTATTCCCTTACTACTCATCTAAGTACCTTGTTGGATAAAGGTTGGACTGTTATTGTTATTGATGAATTAGTCACTGGTAAATCTGGGCCAAAACAACGCGCAGTATCTCAGGTTCATTCTCCTAGTTGTAATTTAGAGGACTGTTCGGAATTAGCCTATGTGTTATCAATTTATTTTTCTCAAGACGACTTATTAGGTATTACTTTATTTTCAGCCATGAGTGGGCATAGTGTAATGTTTCCTGTCCCTTGGACGGACAGAGACAAAGTAGCCCGGTTATTAATCAGTTATCGTATCAGAGAAATAGTAATTTGGGTAAACTCAGGGGTTGGCTCAGATATTTTAATAAATAAAATATATAATTTATTAATTGGTTGGAATTTATTCCCCCCTGAACCCAATGCTAAAATTGAAGTTATGGGAGAAGCACTAACCAACTTACCGTGTTATTTATCTTATAAGTACGAAAATAATAATAAGGAGTGGCTTTTGCTCCATATTTATGTGGGCATTAACGCAGAGTGGTTTAACAAAAATTATCAAGAATATACCCTTAGTAAAATCTTTCAAAGTACTTGGACAGAAAATCTTAATCAGGTAAATTTAATTAGCCTTTTAGGAGTATTACAATTTATTAAAGATCGAAATCCCAATCTTATTAAGAACCTTCAACTTCCCGAGTGCTATAATTCTATTATTAGCCCCCTAAACTTAATATTATGTAATCGAGCAGAATATCAATTGGACTTATTGCCTAAGAAGGGAAAACTGGGTGGCTTACTTAGTTTGGTTGATTTCTGTTCTACTGCAATGGGTAAAAGGCTACTTAAATTAAGACTTCTTAGCCCCATTACAGATTATTATGAATTAAATCTTCGTTACGAGGAGATTGCTACATTTAAACAATTAATTAACAAGAAAATATTTGACAATTCCGAGTTAAAACACATTAAAGATTTATCTTCTTTACATCGTCAATGGGCAATATGTGCTTCGAGTGACACTACCCTGCCACCTAAAAAGTTGAGTCAAATTTACCATTCTTATTTGTTTGCTAGTCAACTAATAAGTAAATTAATAAGTAATAAATGAATTAATACTCAATTACCCCCTTCAGTCGGGCCCCGATTAGAATCGCTAATTGAGGAAATAGGCCGAGTTTTCCAGGTAGATAGTCTTACGGGTGATTTTAAAGATGTATTACAACCAACTAATAATCTAACTAACCTCCTTGCACAACAACAAATTTTAAGGGCCCAATTTACAGAGTGGGCCAAACAGACTTCAAATATTGTGTTTCAAGATACAATTTCTATTAAAGCTGAGTGTTTTAATAAAGAGGGTTATGCTTTCTCTATTTTATCTAAAAACTTAACTAAGTTAGAGCATTACATGACTAACGCCTCTATATCTGATAATTCAATTATTGTGTTGGGTAAAAGAGGAAATTACCTTATAATTACTACCCCCGCCACTCATAAAGTATCAATCGAATTTAATTTATTAGAAGAGCAAATTAGTACTTATGTTAAACAGACTTATAGCCGGGAACTTAAAAGATTATATTTTAGTTATTCTGAGCTGTTTTTACCCTTAGAAAATCTGATTTCTAGATTAGATGTTGCATTAAGCGGGGCTATTGCGGCTATTAAGTTTAATTATACTAAACCTTGCTTAATACTAACGAAATCCCAACAAACTAGGGGTTTAATTGAAGCAGTTAACCTACGACACCCATTAGTAGAACAGTTAAACACTCAAGAAGAATGTGTAGCTCATAATATTAGTTTAGAGGGTGGGGGAATGTTAATATTCTCAGTAAATGGTGCAGGCAAATCTACTTTACTTAGAGCAATTGGTGTCAACGTAATCTTAGCTCAAGCAGGAATGTATGTAGCTGCAGATTCATTTAGGTTAAGACCTTATCACTATTTAATTACTCGTATTTTAGGGGGAGATGATATCCATAAAGGCCAAGGTACTTTTGAGGTCGAAATGAGGGATCTTTCAACTATATTAAAACTAGCTAATTATGACAGTTTAATATTAGGGGATGAAATTTGTCATGGAACAGAAGTTAGTTCAGGAACAGCAATATTGGCTGCAACAATTGAAAGATTAACAGCTGCACAAACTAGTTTCGTCCTTTCTACTCATCTACATCAAGTTTTTTCTTTAATTGATTCGCCAGTTCGGTGCTACCATTTATCTGTTATTCAACAGGAAGATTTGGGCCTAATTTATGAACGTAAATTGAAACCTGGCCCAGGACCCTCCCAATATGGCATTGAAGTTATGGGCCACATAATTAATGACAGAAAATTTTATAATAGTGCTTTAAAATATCGTAAACTTATTAACTGAGAGCCACCATCCCAAAGTGAGTCAAGTTCTTTAACAGTGTTCCGCCCCTCTAAATATAATGCTCAAGTTTTTATTGATTCGTGTGAAATATGCGGAGCTCCAGCGGAGGCTATCCACCACATTCAACCTAAGAAATTATGTAATAGAAGATTGAATCGACGGTCTAACTTGGTGCCAGTCTGCTCAAGCTGTCATTTAGATATTCATAGAAATGAGATCTCTATTTTAGGCTGGAAGAGAACCCCCGGACATAAAAAATTATATTGGGTTTATCTAAATGAGTCTTTAGATAGTGGAACTGAGTAAAGTCTAGGGTCTATCGGTAAGGACGTAAATACGAAATAACAAGGGAGAGACTTTGAACTTGTTTATCCTAACTGAAAAGGGTGAATTAAATAGTTAATTGAAACATCTTACTAGACTATGAGGAATACATCAACTGAGATTCCGTGCGTAGCGGCGAGCGATAGCGGAGGAATTGTCTCAAACAGATAATTAAGATGATTGGACATCTAGACTAAACCCCGATAGACACCTATAGAGAAAGTACCGTGAGGGAAAGACTCAGAATTGGTTCTAAAAGTTACCTTTTGCATAATGGGCCTGCAAGACAAAATTTGGCAAGCTTAAGTAGTAAATGAAGGCGTAGTGAAAGCAAGAGAAAACTCGTCAGTCAAATTCCCCGAAACCAAGTGATCTAACCATGGCCAGGTAGCTATGCTGACCGAACCAGTGATTGTGGCAAAAATCTTGGATGAGCTATGGTTAGCGGTGAAATACTAGTCGAACTTGGACATAGCTGGTTCTCTACGAAACTTATCTTAGTAAGGCGCCCCAAGTTGATTCGCCCCCAAACCCGGGGGGCTTGAATTATTGGTGTAGTAAGACTATGGCGATAAGGCCTCTAGTCAAGAGGGGTAAGCCCTAACCAGAAATTAAAGTCACTAATACAGATTAAGTGTATAAAGAGGGTTCAACTTAGACAAACAGGAAGTAGGCTTGGAAACAGCCATCTGCACAGGAAAACGTAAAAGTTCACTGAATGAGCTAGGAAACTCTAAGAATTAAGGTGGCTAAATCTGTAACTGAAATTCTGGAAGCCAGACCGTAAGGAAGCATTAACTGGCTTGGTAGTAGAGCGTTCTGTAGGCACGATATGTGCGCACCTCGTGAGATAAACAGAAGTGATAATGCAGGCATGAGTAGTACAAGATTCACTCCCAAATAAATATATACAGCTTCTAAGGGCACTGCGCCCGATGGATTATAATTCTTGTACCTGTTCAGGAAAAATATTATGGTACGAAGTACCTTCAACTGTTATTTATGGGACTTAGATCTAGGCATAATTTCTCTTAAGGAACTCGGCAAAATAAGATCTCGACTGTTTACCAAAAACATAGCTCTCTGCTAAAGGTTACTGAAGTATAGAGGGTGAATTCTGCCCAATGGTTGTACAGTGAAACTGAGGACTAACGTCTAAAGCGAAACCCAACTGAATGGCCGCGGTAACTCTGACCGTGATAATGTAGCACAATAAATAGCCAATTAATTGTTGGCGGGTATGAATGGAACCACGAGGGTCTTACTGTCTCAAGAGGAAAGCCGATGAAATTATAGTTGTAGTGAAGATACTACATAAACATTGTAAGACGAAAAGACCCTATCGAGCTTTACTGGATCCCGATAGCGTTAACCTAAAATGATCGATACTAAGTATCCTAATTTTGAGTTAATAATTTTTTGTTGGTAGGACAGTTTAGTTGGGGCGACTACCTTTGAATAAGAAACGAAGGCGAGCTTATGGTATATAAAGCTAATCTCATTAGCCTGACAGTGAGGGGGACACCCCTAGCTGGCACAAGGACTACGTCCTATGTGGGCGATAATGACCCGATATGATTGTCCAAAATAAATATCGAAAGCGGATAAAAGCTACCGTAGGGATAACAGCGTAATATTGTCGGAGAGTTCTTATCGAGGACAGTGTTTGCGACCTCGATGTTGAATTGCGGTGCCCTGGTGCTGTAGAAGGTACCTTAGGTTGGTCTGTTCGACCATGAAAACCGTACATGATTTGAGTTCAGAGCGTGGTGACACAGCTCGGTTTCTATCTACAATGTTCAATCCCAACTTTTTTGAGTCCTAGTACGCAAGGAATGGTCTCAGCGATGCTCGACTATATTGGCCCCATCGACGTAATCAACTTCTGGCTGCTGCAAAGAAGGAAAACAAAAGGTTTGGGATTAATAAGGTGCCACGAAAGTGCGCACTTTTTCATATGCCATGTGGGTGCATAGCCCCTGGTATACTATGGAATTAACACTAGGGCTCATCATACTAATAGTGTTGATGTATGGATTAAAGGCCCCGACTTTAAGATTAGCTGTGCTACTTGCGGGTGCTGTGGGGGCTGCTGGACTATTAGCCGAGCCCCATCTACTATGTTGGACACAGGCTATTAAGATGTTGGTGATGCTAAGTGGGCTAGCTATACTATGTATGCTGGACCATCGAACATCGCATCGATCAAGCTCGTTATTGATTTTATTAGTGATCTTAGGTAATTTATTACTTATTGGATCAACAAATTTAATTTCTATATATTTAGCACTAGAAATGCAAACATTATGTATGTTTATCCTAGTGGCTTATAATAAAAACTCATTGTTATCGGCAGAAGCGGGGCTAAAATACTTCGTGTTAGGGGCACTATCTTCGGGGTTGTTCCTGTTTGGTTGCGCCCTAATTTATGGCTCCACAGGAGAGCTTGAACTTCAATTTATTCGTATGAGTATAGTAGCTTATGGGGTATTAGCTGGTAAGTGTCTAATTACTATCTCATTGTTATTTAAAGTATCTGCAGCCCCATTTCATATGTGGGCCCCCGATGTCTACGAAGGGGCTCCAACTTGGGTAGCTGCGCTATTATCTATCGTGCCTAAATTAGGGGTACTAGCTATTATAGTACAAATAGGCTTAAATGAAATGGGGCTATTAATAGCCGGATTAATCTCTTTGATTGTTGGGGCTATAGGAGCTTTGAATCAAACTCGAATAAAAAGACTACTAGCTTATAGCGGGATAAGCCATATGGGGTTTGTGTTGCTTGGAATAGCTATTGGGTCTATAGAAAGTCTTCAGGCGAGTTTAATGTATATAGGTGCCTATATAATAACTCAAGTACTACTTTGGTCTGTAGTACTTATTATATCTCCTAAAAGAAACATGCTTATTGAGTTTAGTGGTGTTTCAAGATTAAACCCCATGTTAGCATTAGCATTAGCTACAGGTTTATTGTCTACTGCAGGAATTCCCCCTTTAATTGGGTTTTTAACTAAATGGTATATTATCTTAGCAGCTGTTGGTCAAGGTTACTATCTTAGCGCTTTAATAGCTTTAGTTTGTTCCGTGATAGCTGGGGTTTATTACCTTAGGTTAGTTAAAATTATGTTTTATCAACCTTTGTCAACACCTTTAGTAATAACAAATATACTAAATTATCCACATAGCAGCGTAGCACCGGAGGAAACGGGCTTAGGCAAGGCGATATTAATAGGGGGAAGTTTATATTTAGTATTAACAATTATAGTATGTCCTAGTTTGTTCTTTCAGTTAACACATTTGATTATTTTAGATTTATTCCCATGTATCTTCTAGTTATATTAATACCGTTACTAAGCGCAGTCGGAAGCGGACTAGGGGGCCGCTATCTAGGAAGAAAGGGGGCTGGCTTGTTAAGTTCTGTGTGGGTTCTCGCCAGTAGCCTCCTCTCTTTTGTATTATGTTATGAAATCCTTATTAATGGGTCCACAGTATATATAGAGTTAGGCAGATGGATAGAGTCAGATTTACTAATAACTAATTTTGGCTTACAATTTGATATGGTAACAGCTGTAATGTTAATAGTAGTAACCACAATTAGCGGGTTAGTTCATGTCTATTCTACAAGTTATATGAGAGAAGACCCCCATTTACCCAGATTCATGAGTTATCTGTCTCTATTTACCTTTTTTATGTTAGTTTTAGTTACTAGTAATAATTATGTGCAATTATTTATTGGTTGGGAAGGTGTCGGTTTATGTTCTTATTTATTAATTAACTTTTGGTTTACGCGTATACAGGCTAACAAGGCGGCAATTAAGGCAATGTTAATCAATAGAATAGGAGATATAGGATTAATGCTAGCTATTATATTAATCTGGAAAGAATTTGGGGTATTAGATTACTGTAGCTTATTCTCCGCTTTATCACCATCTTCAGCTTGTACTTGTATTTGTATATTACTAACTATAGGGGCCGTAGGAAAATCTGCCCAGTTAGGGTTACATACTTGGTTGCCAGATGCTATGGAGGGGCCCACACCTGTTTCGGCCCTAATTCACGCAGCAACAATGGTAACAGCAGGAGTGTTTTTAATTATAAGATCAGCTCCCCTTTTTGATTACTCTCCAACTGCAACAATTATTGTGGGTTTAGTTGGCTCCTTAACTGCTTTCTTTGCAGCTACAGTAGGATTAGTCCAATCGGATATAAAAAAAGTTATTGCTTATTCTACTTGTAGTCAACTAGGATACATGGTAATGGCTTGTGGCACTTATACCTGCCTAAGTAGTTTATACCACCTACTAACTCATGCTTTCTTTAAGGCTTTATTATTCTTGGGGGCAGGCTCAATAATTCATGCTCTTTTAGATGAACAAGATCTTAGGAAGATGGGGGGAATAATCCGGGGCTTACCTTTAACATATGTATTAATGTTGATTGGCTCATTGTCTTTAGCTGGTTTTCCCTATTTATCTGGATTTTACTCTAAAGATTTAATATTAGAATTAACTTATAATAACTATTGTTTAATATCTATTTATTGGTTAGCTTCAATTACAGCCTTCTTAACTGCTTTTTATTCATTCCGATTAATCTACTTAAGCTTTGTATCTAAGCCTAATTTAACACATATAAGCGCACAGCACTTACAAGAAGCTGATTGGAACTTATTGGGTCCTTTATTAGTATTAGCAATAGGAAGTATACTAGTTGGTTATATCGCTCAAAATATGGTGTTTGCGCCAGGTGTACGTCCCCTGCCGCTTGTGCCCACAATAGTCTCTTTATCACCAGTTATTCTATCTGTAACGGGGATATTACTAGTGTTAATACTTCGTCCATATATTATCTATTATATTACACGCCCTAGCATATATGGTTTCTTATTTTATGCCTGGGAGTTTAATCAAATAGCAAATTATTATATTGGAAGCACATTTTGGAAGTTCGGCCATATTGTCTCTTATCGTACTATAGATAGGGGTATTTTAGAGATTTTAGGCCCCACTGGAATAGCCCGATTCATGATTGATAGAACTAAAGAGTTAAGCAGCTTACAATCTGGTCTATTATTTAATTATGCATTAATGATATTAGTTGGTACAGCTATTGCACTTAAGTACTTAGTCCTAATTTAGACGTATGAAGAACGCCAGAAATTTTTATCGAACTTATTGTAGATGGACACTAATTTCTTTCTTGTGCCACCCTATGACATTTAGAGTGGTAGTTGTAGTTATATGTGCGATAACGTATATAGTTACGATTGTTTGGCCTAACCCCGCATACGCCCTCATTGCGGATACTGATGGCGTTGTACCACTACTGGGTGCTGAGGTGCCACCACTGGGTGCTGAGGTACCACTACTGGGTGCTGAGATACCACCGGGGGGCATTGTGCCACTAGCCACTGTTACTGGCCTTTCGGCGGCATTTGGCGTTTGGGAGATGATATCTCATATGGTAGTTAATATCAGTATAGAAGTGCCCCTCCCACTTCCTCTTAACTTTTCCTCTATATTGACTTTTGCTCCACTGCACGGTGTTATTGAGGTTGAAAATGGGCTAGCTCACACTTTTGAACATCCAGATTTATGCCTAGGCCCATATATACTGGAGCCAATAACAAGCATGGAAACAGTCACTGAACAAGGCTGGGTCTGTACTACTATCAATAATAATACATCGTATGTATTTAATCCGCATACTGGGGGGCTCGTAGCGCGGTATACCCCCGCCGAGTTTGCGGCGGGGAACTGGGCAGCGAACGCTATCTTCGAATATGGGGAGTTGGGCTCGTAAGGTTACATCTCCATGCCCCTTAAGGTTATATAATTATGATATTAGCTAGTGTTATAGGCTCTATCTTAATAAATATAGTAATAATAGCATTAATTCCAAGGGAAAATAGTATGAAACTACGCCAGCAAGCGTTAGAGTGGTCTCTGATTACATTTGCTCTTTCTATTTTATTATTAGTTAACCTTCATCAAGAAGCTCAATTTCAACAGATAATAGAATTCAATTGGGTAAGTACAATAGGTTGGTTTGAGGGTTCTCCAATATTGTTTGCTATTGACGGGATATCCATATTTTTCATTGTACTAAGTACTTTATTAACACCAATTTGTATTTTAGTAAGTTGGAATAGTATTAAGTTTCTTGTTAAGGAGTTTATTATATGCCTTTTAGGCATGGAATTACTATTAATCGGGGTATTCTCAACATTAGATCTGTTAATATTTTATGTGTTATTTGAGAGCATATTAATACCTATGTTCTTAATAATAGGAGTATGGGGAGCTCGGGCAGAGAAGATAAAAGCTGCCTATTATTTCTTCTTTTATACTTTAGTCGGCTCAATATTAATGCTACTTAGCATAGCAGTTATTTATAGAATAACAGGCACAACTGACTACTTATCTTTAACTAACATTCAGATTGATAGTAACATTCAAATTTGGCTATTTATAGGTTTCTTCCTTAGTTTAGCAGTTAAAATACCAATGATACCCTTTCATATATGGTTGCCTCTTGCGCATGTTGAGGCTCCTTTAGCTGGTTCAGTGATTCTAGCTGGAATATTATTAAAATTAGGGGGTTACGGGCTCATTCGATTTGCTTGGCCCCTTTTCCCCGAAGCAACAGAGTATTTAGCACCAATCATACTAACGTTATCATTAGTAGCAGTGATATATGGGAGTTTAACTACTTGTAGACAGGTAGATGCGAAACGTCTGATAGCCTATTCCTCGGTAGCTCATATGGGAATAGTAACAATAGGTCTATTTACTCATACGATGGAGGGTTTAATAGCCTCTATATTCTTAATGATAGCTCATGGAGTGGTTAGCCCCGCTTTATTTATAGCAGTAACATTGCTCTATGAGAGACATCATACAAGGTTAATCAGGTATTATAGGGGAGTAGTTGTGACTATGCCCCTATTTTCTATCATATTTATGGTGTTTACTTTAGCTAATATTGCTGTTCCCCTTAGTTGTAACTTTGTTGGAGAATTTTTATCCTTAGTAGCTGCTTTTTCTACTAGTACATCATTAGGTATTCTTACCTCAACTAGTATGGTTATAGCTGCTGCTTATTCGTTATATTTATATAATAGAATTTGTTTTGGGCAACTTTCTCCATATTTAATATTTTCGAGAGATATTAATAGACGAGAGTTTAATGGGCAATTACCGCTAATAGTAGCTATTGTATTATTGGGTATAGTTCCATACCCCTTAATCGAGTTAGTTCGTGTATGTTTGCCTAGATTTTTATAATTTTTCCTCTTTTTGGGCCTACTTGGTTAATATGTGTATTTATTTCGTTTTTAATAGTGGTGGGGGCAGGAGTTGAACCTGCATAATCAGATTATGAGTCTGAGAACTTACCGTTAGTTGACCCTACAAGCTGAGCTTAGCTAAGCACTATGTAACCATGGCCCGGGCTAAGAGCCCCACCAGTAAATACATACATATAAAAACAACCAAACTACATCTACAAAATGCCAATACCAACTAGCAGCCTCAAAACCAAAATGATGATGACGAGTATAGTGATAACCTATTAGTCTAGCTAAACATACAGTCAAAAATATAGTCCCAATTATAACATGAAAACCATGAAAACCTGTAGCGATAAAAAAGGTTGAACCATATACGGAGTCTGAGATTGTAAACGGCGCTTCGTAATACTCCATAGCTTGTAGGGCTGTGAACTGAATCCCAAGTATTACGGTACAAGTAAGTGATTGTATGGCTTCTAATCTTTGTCCGCTAACTATGGCGTGATGTGCCCATGTAACTGTTGCTCCTGAACTAAGTAATATAGCTGTATTTAATAGGGGCACAGAAAATGGGTCTAACACTTCTATACCAACAGGAGGCCAAACAGCCCCCAATTCTATAGTGGGAGTTAGGCTACTATGAAAGAAAGCCCAAAAGAACGCAAAAAAGAATAAAACTTCAGAAGTAATAAAGAGGATCATACCATATCTTAATCCTGTTTTTACTATTTGAGTATGGTGTCCTTGGAAAGTGGCTTCTCTAATAATATCTCTCCACCAAACAAACATTGTAAATATTATTGTTATTGCGCCTAAATACATTATCCATGGATAACTATAATGAAAATATAATACTGAGCCTACTGTAACCAGTAATGCCCCAATTGAGCCTATATAAGGCCATGGACTAGGATCCACTAAATGATAAGGGTGATAAGCCTTACTCATGGCTCCCCGGCGGGGAATCGAGCGGAGACTAATACTCCTACCCAACAATTGTTCTAAGTATGGGTTAATGTAGATTTAGAGTATCATTAATGTATATGGTAGTTAACAGACAAAATACATATGCTTGAATCAAGGCCACGGCAATTTCTAGTAAAGTTATAAAAACCATTACTAATATTGGGGCTAAGCTTAAAACTAACATTCCATTACTAATCATTGTGAACCCAAAACTTGCTAATATAGCAAATAAAAGGTGCCCAGCAGATATATTAGCAGCTAATCGAACACCCAAAGAGATTGCCCGAGAAAGATAGCTGACTGTTTCAAGTATAACTAATAGGGGGGCTAACAGTAAAGGAGCCCCACTAGGCATCATCATTGAAGCAAAGTTCCAACGGAATTTTGTTATCCCTAATATTGTTACTGCTATTAAAATAGATAAACTTAACCCGAAAGTAATAACAATATGGGCAGTTGGGGTAAATACATAGGGAAATAGACCTAACAGATTTAATCCAGCAATAAACGTAAATAGGGTTATAATAAGAATAAAATATTGAGTTCCCTTATTAGCTGTAGAATCTTTTACTAATCCTAAAAAGTGGGTATAAACAATCTCTTGTATAGCCTGCAATCTTGTGGGTATTAATTTATATGAACAACTTCCTATTAATATTACACTAAATAGGATAAGCATCATAATAGAAGAATTAGTAATTATGCCCCCAATTATCCGAACTACATTAAACTGATCAAAGAAAGAAGCTGCCATATTGAATATGTGGGAAGTGGGCTTATTTACGGAGCATATCTTGTAGTATAGCATATGCTCGATTAACCCCGAGTTCCTTACTAGGGGCTGCCCCCTCTTCCTGTAGTATACTTCTTATACGTAAATTATTTTGAATTTTAGGTAAAATAAATAAGCTCATAATACTATAAAGTGCTAACAAGATTATTAATGTCCAGCTATATTGAGTTAAATAAGCAGTTATATCTAAGTGAGGCATTATTCGATGATTGAAAGATCCTCTAAAGATCAGCACATAATGAAGATAGCCAGCTGATATATCTATCCATGCTAACGGCTTCTATAACAATGGGCATAAAAGAGTGATTAGCACCGCATAACTCAGAACACTGACCATAAAATAATCCCGGTCTTTTAGCTAAAAATCCGGTTTGATTAAGACGTCCAGGCACAGCATCCATTTTAATACCTAATGAGGGTACAGCAAATGAGTGAAGCACATCTGCGCCTGTAACTAAAACTCTTACATAAGTATCAATAGGAACAACCATTCTATTGTCAACCTCTAGTAGTCGGAGATCGCCGGGTTGAAGGTCACTCGTAGGTATCATGTAAGAATCAAATTCTAAGGTACTATCTTCACCTAAGGTAGTTTGATAGTCTGAATACTCATAAGACCAATACCATTGATGACCTATGGCTTTTACTGTCACGCCGGGTTCTACTATCTCATCCATCAAATAAAGTAGTTTCAAAGAAGGGAATGCTATAAACACTAATATAGCTGCTGGAATTATAGTCCAAACAATCTCTATTGTGACTCCTTCTATAAGATAGCGATGATAAGCTTGGCCCATTAATCCCCTTACAATTAACCATAATACAGTTGTTATAATAATAACTAAAATAAACATAATTTGGTTATGAAGGAATAGGATCTCTTCCATAACAGGACTAGCAGCATCTTGGAAGCTTAGTTGAAATGGCTCAGCCGCGTCACGTAGGAGCGAGGCCTCTAATAATGCATTAATTGGAGTTTTCATTCTTCTCTAGCCCTGTTACTTTGCTGACACACCCAAAAGCTTTCCCAATTCCGTATATACGGCCCCAAGAGTGTTCTCACCTACTTTAGATTACTTTTAATCTAGAGTAAGC